GTTATTTTAGTAAATACATTCAACCAACCCCAATTCTTTTACCCATTAACATCTTAGAAGATTTCACAAAACCTCTATCCCTTAGTTTTCGACTTTTCGGAAATATATTAGCCGATGAATTAGTCGTTGTTGTTCTTGTTTCTTTAGTCCCTTTAGTAGTTCCTATACCTGTCATGTTTCTTGGATTATTTACAAGTGGTATTCAGGCTCTTATTTTTGCAACTTTAGCCGCAGCTTATATAGGCGAATCTATGGAGGGTCATCATTAATTCATTTTCGAAAGACTATTTTTTCTTATATCAAGTCAATATATGTTTCAAGATAATCTACTTAGGGAACATACTTGTATGTTCTCAAGTATGTTCTATAGTAATAGAAAAGGGATATTAGAGGGGGGTTGTTTAGTATAGAAAGGCCGAACTGGGCATATGGAATCGAATAGTTATAAGCCAACTCCTGTAGCTGTTTCAATTCAAAGAAAGATTCTAGAATCCAATTGAATTTAAGGTAGAATGCTGGGTTTACGTTATGGAAGAAAGGCATGTATATTGGATATTAGATATTGACTATTTATATATGAACTAATATTAAGCCCTACTTTAATTTAGGGGGATATTAATAGAAGTCTTTTTTTATGTTTTTTTTCATTTATTTATGACTATGAATTGAATGAATAAACAAAGAAAATCAAGCAAGAAAGGGTCGAAGAATTCAACGAATGGTTAGAAAGAAGGAAATGAGAAACTCACGTTGTATAGATTCAGGAAAGACTCAACAAATAGGAACTAAAAAGGAGAAACCCTTTCTGATGATCTGATGGAATATTTTTATTTCAATTCGGAGTTCTTACTGACTTCGACTGGCTGAATCTTAGTCGATGGAATAATTCAGTCAAAATTTTTTCGTTGATTGTATCATTAACCATTTCTTTTTTTTTTGTGTGAGGAACTTATCATGAATCCACTTATTTCTGCCGCTTCCGTTATTGCTGCTGGATTGGCTGTAGGGCTTGCTTCTATTGGACCAGGAGTTGGTCAAGGTACTGCTGCAGGCCAAGCTGTAGAAGGTATTGCGAGACAGCCCGAAGCAGAGGGTAAAATACGCGGTACTTTATTGCTTAGTTTGGCTTTTATGGAAGCTTTAACAATTTATGGATTGGTTGTAGCATTAGCTCTTTTATTTGCGAATCCTTTTGTTTAATCCTAACCCGAAAAAAATACGTATTTTTTTCTTTCTTTGGCTTGCCTGCTTGCCTTTTCGCATTATACCAAGATTTCGGATTTCGCTCCTACAATTGCTTATTCGTTGAGAAAAACCGGGGGGAAGGGCTGATTTGAGGATGAGGAATTAGTGTTACTGACTCGCTTTCTTCCTTCCCCTTCTTAGCCCAACGAAAGCTTTGCTTTTTAGGAAATGGTGCAAGGAGGTATTTCGCAATTTACACGAAACCCCGGTACCTAATCCTATTCGAATAAGTCTGATTCTTATTGGAAATCTCAATTGAAAAAGAAAATACATTGCGCAATGGAATAGATTTTGAATCTATTTTCGATTTCTAAATAGGAAATAGGTCAAGTAATACAACAAAAAAGAATGTTCGATTTTTTAGTCTATCTATAAGAGGAGATCATATGAAAAATGTAACCGATTCTTTCGTTTCCCCGGGTCACTGGCCATCTGCCGGGAGTTTCGGATTTAATACCGATATTTTAGCAACAAATCCAATAAATCTAAGTGTAGTGATTGGCGTATTGATCTTTTTTGGAAAGGGAGTGTGTGCGAGTTGTTTATTTCAAGAATAGACTGGATTCAACCAGCTGCACCTCTTTTCGGTATAACTAGTAAAGAAAGGTGCATGATCTCGCGAATTACTTCTGAATAAATTAAGAAATCATATAATCATATGTAAGAACCATAGCATTTCGTGATTCGTTGGTAAATATACTTTGATTCTCTAGCAACCAATAACGTGGAACTATTAACATGGTTAAAGCTAAACCGTTTGAAGTTCAGCCACAGCATGGTACTCTTTCTACCACTATATTAATACCGAAATGGTTTCCCATTTCCAAGGAATAGTTAGAAATTTATCGATATATAACACTCATATCGATAAAAAGATTTGAAACTTTTATTGGTATTGGAAAAGGGTTCATACTTTTTTCTTTTTTTTACATTTTTGTTTAAATGCCAAATGCTGAGTTGATGACCTATTTATAAAATAAATCTCAAATAAGAAAATTTTTTTGGATTTGAAAAAAAAAACAACTTTGCTGACAATTACATATTTTTTGTTTGGTCAGAAGAGTCCTCCAAAAATTCTAGCCTTGGATTATTGATTCATTTCCAATTTTGTTCGAATAGGAACAAAGAGTAGAGGATAGGTTCATTACATTCAAAAAAGATATGGAAATTTACCATAAAAAAATTGAAGTAATTGAGCGTGAGAGCCAAATGAATCGAAAGATTCAAGTTTGGTTCGGGAAGGGATCATGAAAGT